AGTGGTAGTATCAGGGCCCTTAGCTATTGTTCTTGAGAAATGACCTGGTCTGGCCCATTCCTCGAAAGAAGTTTTTACAGGATCCCTATCTACCAAAATTTTTACTTCTGGTTCCGGCGAACGAATAATCATTGAGTCCTCCTCTTTCCGGACAACACATACAAAGAGACCTGCCAACAGTCAAGAAATTAGTGAACCGACGAGAGATATTTCAAATTTGTTTCTTTCTCGTCTATCTCCCATTTTCTTTAGTTATTCACTAGAGCAATTATCATCTGGAAATTGATCCGGGGCAAGTGTTCGGATCTATTATGACATAGCGGGGAGGCGCTCAACGGACCTTTTTATCCTATAAAATATTTTATGGATAGAGAAACTAGATATATCTAGTTTCTCTACTCTACCTGTCTCTCATTTATCCCTAGGAAATACTAGACAAAATAGAAAAATCTTAGAAGGGCTCTAAGGAAATTTATTCATTTTTCCAAGAAGAATGATCATACTAATAGGTCCAGCAAACAATTAATTTTAACAAAAAATGAGGCTTATTCTTTTAGTCGAACCGTCGCGTGATCTTCAACCAATTATGAGCTTCAATATAATTCCCGGGAGTAAGTGCTATAGCTTGTTTCCAATACTCAGCGGCTTGGTCGAACCAAGCCTCCGCAATTTCAGAATCTCCCTGTCGAATGGCCTGTTCTCCCCGGTCGGAATAGGTCGATCAATTCCTTCCCTTAGAACCGTACTTGAGAGTTTACTACCTCATACGGCTCAGTAGTCAATTCGTTTTTTGTTACCCCGTTGTAATCTACCATATCTAAATCAAAGATATTTATCATAGATCCATCTCCTTTTTCTCGGGTTAACTAAAAGAGGTTAATTACATAAGTTTGAAACTCAAATTTTGATTACTAATCTTTTTTGTTTTATCTTTTATCCCACCTTTAGATTCATAAGATAAGAATAAAGCATGGATATTTATTTTATTTAAATATTTTATTCTTCTAATTTTCTGAAAGGTAACTCTCTCAATTTCATAGAGAAATTTTTCTTTCTATAGAATCTTTGAAAAAGACTTTTCATTCATAAGAAAGAAAAGACTTACTCTCTTTGGGATCTGATACTACACCGCTGCTCGCTAGTGGATCAACTCTATTACATAAGTGGATTCCTAACTTTTTTCATATGATGACAATGATATAAGTAAGCAGTTCTTATTGTATATTGGATCGGCCCAAAACCTCGCAAATTGATCTTTACGGTGCTTTCTCTATCAATTAGATCCTTTATCCATAGAATAAAGTATCTAGGCATATCGATTTCTTAATATTTTGACTTTTAGAAAGTTTTTTTCTTTGCTACAGCTGATAAAAATCGTTATTTTGGACGATTTTTATGTAGAAAGCCTTTTTTCTAGTAGAGTATTTAATTTTTTTTCTATAGTAGAGAGAGTCGCACGTAATGACAGATCACGGCCATATTATTAAAAGCTTGGGGTAAGAACGGGTTTCGTTCTAGTGCTCGAAAATAATATTCCAAAGCTTTGGTATGTTCTCCATTACTTGTGTGGATAAGTCCTATATTATAGAGTATATAACTTCGATCATAGGGATCTATTTCTAGGCGCATAGCTTCATAATAATTCTGCAAAGCTTCCGCATAATTTCCTTCGGATTGAGCCGACATCCGTTACGGTCGTCGTTTGATTCCACGAATCTCCGTTCCAGAACCGTACATGAAATTATCATCTCATACGGCTCCTCCTTTATGTACATAAAAAGAATAATAACTTTAAAAGCTTAAAATATTCTCGTTATAAACTGAGCGGGGCTAGTGTTTTTAGAATAAATCTCTAGCCAACCTTTCTGCAAAAGATTTTTTCTTACCATCAAGCGTGTTAGGATTAAATAGAAATGGTAACTTCAACAATTTCTTTGTCCTCAACACTTTCTAATTTCCAGGAATTAGTCACTTCAACAATCTTCGACGGTTATACGGGTATCCAAAGTACCAACGAGATGGATGTTTGTTGTCCCAACCATTCTTGTTAGCCCTCACCCTCATAGGGCGTAAAGAGTTCATCTTTCATTTTATTTTAATAAATAACTAAAGTTTTTGTGTTGTTGATTTCTAGGTGTAGTGCTTCTTCCCATATGCCCCCCATTGGTACTAGTGAAGTAAGATTGAACTGTACTATAGAACCTATAGGTGTAACCTTTCGCTCAATACTCCAATCGACAATTGAAGCATCTGAGGCGGCATTACTCGAGGATACACGACAGAAGGAATTGTTCTATTTCTAAACTTCACCTTCAACAAGTGTAGATTTCTTTCAATAATCTTTTTTCTTTCTATCCCAAATCTCGTGTCTTTGGGTGATCAAAAAGAATCAAATCGCACCATCTCTATAGTAAGTAAATGCCTCTTTTTCTCCTGAAGTTGTCGGAATTATTCGTAATAAGATATTGGCTATAATTGAAAAGGTTTTATCAATAAAATTTCCATTTATCTGCGATCTAGGCATAGATAACAATACGTTCTATAATTCTTTTCATTACCTCGCGCAGGAAAAAGATCCCACAAACAAAGGAAAAGGAATTGGACAGTACGAAATAACATAAAAACACACTAATAAAATGAAATTCTCTTTATTACCATTACCTAAACTCTGCAGCAAAGATCTTTCTTTATCTATTTTTCTAAGGTTAATGTGATAGGTACCAAGAATAAAGTTATCAAATATCTAATTATGAATAACTCGCTATTCCCTCGGGTTTTGGGCCATAATCATTATGTAGGAAAGATGGCCGAGTGGTTGAAGGTGTAGCATTGGAACTGCTATGTAGGCGTTTGTTTACCGAGGGTTCGAATCCCTCTCTTTCCCTACTTTAACCCAATTCAGCAATGCCCTTCCCCCTAATGTAACAAATAAAGGAAAATGGAATTCTACCAGTTAGATGCTATGGATTTGCTATTACTAAATAGTGGAACAAAATTCCTTCGTCCAAAGTGAAGAAAGTGCTGTAACCCTTCTTATTTGATTGACTGAGGTTTACGTTTGACGCGAATAATATTCTACCACTAGCAATTCATTTATTTTCAAACCGACTCCCTTACTATCTATTATTTGATTGACCAATCCTTTATATTGGACTGAGTGAAGAGTCAAATGTTTTGGTAATTCCTCATGAGGAGTTGAATCAAGATAATTTTGAATCAGAGCTCGGGATTTTTTATCATCCTTCGCCGTAATAATATCGCTGGGTTTGCAACGATAACTTGGTATATCTACTATACGCCCATTAACTAAAATATGCCTGTGGTTAACTAATTGGCGGGCGCCAGGAATAGTCGGAGCCATGCTCAACCGAAAAAGGATATTATCCAAACGCATTTCAAGTAATTGTAGTAAAACCTGACCTGTTGAACCTTTCGCTTTTCCGGCAATACGGACATATTTAAGCAATTGCCGTTCGGTAAGACCATAATGAAAACGCAATTTTTGTTTTTCTTCTAGACGAATACGATATTGGGATCTTTTACCGGAACGCGAATTGTTTCTAAGATCACTTCCAACTCTAGGTCTTTTACTAGTTAGTCCCGGTAAAGCCCCCAGACGGCGTATTTTTTTGAAACGAGGCCCTCGGTAACGCGACATAAAGACTCCTTATTTGAAATTCCAATAAGACTCAATTAAAACTGAACTAAATAATAACTAAAGCGAAATATTGTACTACAAAGAATAATGAGATAAATTGTATCAGACTCTGTTATTGTATATATGAAATATATAAATAAAAAGGATCTTTTTCTGTCTTGATTTGATCTGTAGAGATCCAATCTAACTCCTACTATTTTTATTCTTTTATTCCTAGTGAAAGCTCCTACGAAATAATAGATTGGGGACTCTTGAAAAAAGAAGAGTGAGTGTTTTAAAAAGATTTTCATTTCAAAGAGACATTCTAAATCGTGTAAACAATAAAAAAAGATGGAAAAGCCCGATATCGGAATCGAACCGATGACCACCGCATTACAAATGCGGTGCTCTAACCTCTGAGCTAAGCGGGCTCACATAAACATAAAAAATTTGTACATGTATAAGAATTTACTAAACTACTAGTATCTTATCCCCCCTAGTAACTAGTCCGATTCATTCTTAGTTATTCATACTTCAATTATTATTATAGCAACAAAGAAATAAAAAAATCGACCGTTCAAGTATTCCACATTGTACTATCAAATTCGAGGGAAATAAAAATCTATATGTGGTACAGACCCCTCTATATTGAATTCAAGATATAGAAATGATAGAATTATTTTTGATCCACCAAAACAGGTTTCGCCGATAGAGATGAAAGAAGATAGGTGCAAAATATGAGGAAACACGATTCAATATAGGAATGGGCATCTGATGAATTAAAAGGTTCCATTGAAAGAATCAAATGACATCACAATAAGACCCCAATCGAAAAAAAAAGGGGGGGATATGGCGAAATTGGTAGACGCTACGGACTTAATTGTATTGAGCCTTGGTATGGAAACCTACTAAGTGAAAACTTTCAAATTCAGAGAAACCCTGGAATTAAAAACGGGCAATCCTGAGCCAAATCTTCTTTTCCAAAACCAAACCCCACTCAAGGGGTTAACAAAGCGAAAAAGGGGGTAGGTGCAGAGACTAAACGGAAGTTGTTCTAACAAATAGAGTTTACTACGTTGCATTGTCAAAGGAATCTTTCCATCCAAAATCCAGAAAGGATGGCGGATAAACCTTAATATACATATGTAACCATACTGAAATAGTATATCAAATGATTGTTAGGAATCGATTCCGAGTTGAAGAAAGAATCGACTATTCATTCATAAAATAAGTCACTCCACAGTCTGATATATCTTTTGACGAACTGAGATTAATTGGACGAGAATAAAGATAGAGTCCCATTATACATGTCAATACTGACAACAAGGAGATTTATAGTAAAAGGAAAATCCGTCGACTTTAG